AATAAATGTTCGATTTTTTAGCATTGAGAAAATTTAGTTACGGATTTAATCGAGCTTTTTAGGCTTTTCTTTGAAAAAACTTTTAGGGGTTATGTATCATATATATATATATAATGCGGATGGCTAACCCATATTTCAACTTGTTAGTCTGGACGTTCTCGGGCCTTCCTTGCTTTCGGGGTTTGACAAGGAGAACAGGATTCGCTGAGCGTAGGGGGTAAGGGGGTTTGTCGCGCGAAAACGAAAAAGGGGGGCATATATATCAGGGTAATGTGAAGAAAGACAAATACGTTATGCACATGATAGAGTATAATGTAATTCTTTAAGTTATGTCTTATAATCATTAACCTAATTTACGTATGCAAGGAAATGTACAACCTTGAGATGTTAATTGCGCCTGCACTCTGAAATGTAAGTGAAAGGTTACCTAAAAAAGAACCTATGCATTTAAAAGAATGCCCGGCATGTGGGGTAATGAGGAGTATGAACCACACCGATAACCGTATGCAAGGAACCTCTTTGCGGGGGGATTAAAAATTCCATGCCCATGAAAGTTTGAGCCAGATACCAGGAATAATTCACAGTTTACCACCCTCCATAATATGTCCCTGATTCTATCATTCATGATATGCCTTATATGGCAAGGTTGGTGGTCTCTTACTGCATTAAGATTCTCGTAATAAATCGTAGTTGGGTAATTCAAGGAAAATGTTGAGTGCGATATTTAGGGGAATAACCTATAACCCAGGTTAAGATAAATCATTTCTGAGTCTTAATAATATGCTTATGTACGTCTTAGACATTAGTACTTGCTTTTAGGTTAAAATAAATGAATGGTGATAATACATATATAATCCAAGAACATTACATATATTGGGTTTATGCACGTCTAAGATGTTAGTACTTGCTTTTAGGTTAAAATAAATGTATGGTGATAATACATAGCTGTATCAACCCCCATCATACAAGTATGTTATTTAGGACGTTAAGGCATGTTTCCGTACAGTACATGAGTACTATACATGAAAATGTAACCATATTGGTCCATCAGAAAATAGTTTAACTTTAGAATCCTGGCTTTGGGAGCCAGGGGTGGGAGCGAAAATCTCCTTTTTCTGGGCGCTAGGAGGGGGTTTAACCCTCGATCTTCGGATTACAAGACCGATGCTTTAAAACTAAGCTACTAGGGCAAGCTCATTTCAATGCTTTATTCTCTGCTCATCCTGCAAGTGGGGCGAGGAGGAGGAATAATGCGAAGTATAGGACTGAGGCGATTTGGCCGATGATAATGTATGGGTGTTCTACGGGTATGCCTCCAATTCATGTCAGAATAATTATATCCGCTACCAGGGTTCAGAATAAGAATTGGGTGATTGGTCGGAAGGTTAGTCCTCGTTGTTTTGAGGTGTGTAAGATTGGAACTACTAATAGTACTAGAATACTGAATAATAGTGCTAGGACCCCTCCTAGCTTGTTCGGAATCGATCGCAAAATAGCGTAAGCGAACAAGAAGTATCACTCGGGTTGAATATGTGGTGGGGTAACTAATGGATTTGCTGGGGTGAAGTTTTCTGGGTCACCAAGTAGCGTGGGGGAAAATAGTGTTAGTGATGTAAGAGCCAATAGCATCAAGACGAAGCCAAGGAGGTCTTTATAGGAGAAGTAGGGATGGAAGGAAATTTTATCCGCGTCGGAGTTTAATCCGGCAGGGTTGTTTGACCCTGTTTCGTGTAAAAAGAGTAAGTGGAGGACAGTTGCGCCAGCGATCACGAATGGGAATAGGAAGTGGAAGGCGAAGAATCGTGTTAATGTTGCGTTATCTACTGAAAAGCCGCCTCAGATTCATTGCACAAGGGTGTCTCCTATATAAGGTACTGCTGATAAAAGATTTGTAATAACGGTGGCACCTCAGAAGGATATTTGGCCTCATGGAAGTACGTAGCCAACAAAGGCTGTTATTATAACTAGAAGGAGTAGTACGACTCCAATATTTCAGGTTTCTTTATAGAGGTAGGACCCATAATAAAGGCCACGGGCGATATGTATGTAAATGCAGATGAAGAAGAATGATGCGCCGTTGGCATGTATATTTCGAATGAGTCAGCCATAATTAACGTCCCGGCAAATGTGTGTGACCGATGAAAATGCAGTTGAGATGTCAGAGGTATAATGTATAGCTAGGAATAATCCGGTTAAGATTTGAGTAATTAAGCATAATCCTAGTAGCGATCCGAAGTTTCATAGCGCTGAAATATTTGAGGGTGTTGGAAGGTCGACCAATGCACCATTGGCGATTTTTATTAGCGGGTGGGTTTTTCGTAGGCTTGCCATTAAATCGTTCTTGTAGTTGAATTACAACGGTGGTTCTTCAAGTCACTAGTCTCGGTTAAAGTCTGAGCAGGAACTATGACTTATTTTGTGTCTCTATTGTTGATAGCCTTAATTATAGGATTGATTGCTGTTGCGTCCAATCCTACACCTTATTTTGCTGCCTTGGGGTTAATGGTGGCAGCTGGGGTTGGATGTGGGGTGTTAATCGGTAGTGGGGGGCCCTTCTTGTCTTTAGTTCTTTTTCTAATCTACCTAGGGGGGATGCTTGTAGTCTTTGCCTACTCGGCAGCGTTGGCTGCTGAGCCTTTCCCGGAGGCTTGGGGAAGTCGTCCGGTARNGGGGTATGTGTTGGCGTATCTATTAGGAGTTGTGTTAATAGGTGGGTTGTTTTGAGGGGGGTGACACGAGGGTTCCTGAGCAGTGATTGATGAGTTAAAAGCGTTTTCTGTACTACGGGGGGATGTTGGGGGTGTAGCCATAATATATTCTTTGGGGGGAACAATATTAGTTATTTGTGCTTGGGTGCTGCTCTTAACCCTACTTGTAGTACTAGAGTTAACTCGGGGTTTAAGTCGTGGGACGCTCCGAGCGGTTTAAATTAAAATTAGGGCAATTGCTAAGATTAGAGTAAGAAGGAAGATGGTTAAGAATTTCTTAATTGTTCCTTGTGTAATATCGCCTAGTATTTGGGCCAATATTATTTGGGTAAGAGTGAATGATTTTGGGCCTGAAATCTCAAGTCAGGCTTGGTCAAATTTAGTAGCAGCTGATTGTCCGAGGACTAGGCTAGCTTTTGGAGAGAGTCGGTGTATTAGTGAAGGGAAGTACCCTAATATATTTGAGAAGTGATGAGAAGACTTCTTGAAGGCAGTCTTGTAGGGGTTGTTGGTTTTGGCTGCGAGTTCTATAGCTACAAGGAGGCCGACAATTGCTACCATAAGGGCTGCTACTTTTAGGGTTGTTGGTATAGTTATAACTGGTGTTTTTATGGGTAGGAAGTTACATGTAATAATGAGTCCTGCAATAATGCTCCCTCAGGCAAGTCGTTTAACAGGCCGAATCATTAGGGGATTATCTTCATTAATAGGGGATAGTGGGAGGAATCGTGGTGATCCCATAGTTACGAAGTATACGATTCGGAAGCTGTATACTGCAGTGAAGGATGTGGCAGTAAGTGTTAGGATAAGGGCGCAGGCGTTAAGGTTGGAGGTGTTGAGGGCTTCAATAATAGCGTCTTTTGAGAAGAATCCGGCGAGGAAGGGGGTACCTGCCAGTGCTAGGCTTCCGATTGTAAGGCAGGTTGAGGTGATAGGCAAGAGTTTATGGAGGCCGCCTATTTTCCGAATATCCTGCTCATCATTTAGGCTATGAATAATAGATCCGGAGCAAAGGAAGAGCATGGCCTTGAAGAATGCGTGTGTACAAATATGGAGGAATGCTAATTGTGGTTGGTTTAGTCCGATTGTGACTATTATGAGTCCAAGCTGACTTGATGTTGAGAAAGCGACAATTTTCTTGATGTCATTTTGGGTTAGTGCACAAGTAGCTGTGTATAGGGTGGTAAGTGCTCCTAGACATAAGCAACCTGATAATGCTAGCTTGTTATTCTCTATTAGTGGGTGAAGACGGATTAATAGGAAGATACCTGCGACAACTATAGTACTAGAATGGAGCAGTGCAGATACTGGCGTCGGGCCCTCTATGGCCGACGGAAGTCATGGGTGCAGACCAAACTGAGCTGATTTTCCTGTTGCTGCAAGGATAAGTGCAATCAGGGGGGTTGTTATATCGTGGTTTTCTGCTAAAGCAAAAACCTGTTGTATTTCTCAAGAGTTCAGATTCATAGCAAACCAGGCCATGGCTAAAATTAGTCCAATATCCCCAACACGGTTATAAATTACTGCCTGTAGGCTTGCGGTGTTGGCATCTGCCCGTCCGTGTCATCAGCCAATAAGTAGAAATGATATGATACCAACTCCCTCCCAGCCAATGAATAGTTGGAATAAATTATTAGCTGTAACAAGAATAATTATGGCTACCAGAAATAGCAGAAGATATTTAAAGAATCGGTTAATATTAGGATCAGAGTGTATGTATCATAGCGCAAACTCTAGGATAGATCATGTCACAAAGAGGGCAATAGGGGTGAAAATAAGGGAGTAATGGTCAAACTTAAAGCTAATATTGGTGTCAAATACTTGTGTATTTATTCACTGTCAGTTTGTAGTGATATTCTCTGCTCCTTTGGTTAGATAAATTATAAGTGGTAATAGACTTACGAAGAATGCAGTGCTAACGGCAGTTTTTACATAGGTGTTTGCTCAGTTAGGGCCTTGAGGTTTTGGGCTTAGTGTTATGAGCAGGGGTAGGATAAGAATTGTAACGATTAAAAGGAAAGAGGAGGACATGACTTGGGCTGTTGAGGTCATAGCTTCCGCTTGGATTTGCACCAAGAGTTTTTGGTTCCTAAGACCAACGGATGAGCTGTTATCCTTCAGAAGCGTAAAGAAGCCAAGGATTTTAACCTTGGGGCGTAAGTATTAGCAGTACTTACTGATTTCTATCCTTCCTTGGTGAGTAAGGGGGTTTTAACCCCTGTTTTCAGAATCACAATCTGATGTTTTGGTTAAACTATACTTACTAGTAACATCACCCTCATATAAGTTCTGGTTTTGTTACGAGGAGGATCACCGGAATGAGGTGAAGGGTTATTAGTAGATGTTCTCGGGTGTGGAATGGTGAGAGTTTTACGATGTGATGAGGTGTTGGGCCACGTTGAGATATTAAGAATATATAGAGGGAGTAGGCTGCGGTGATTAGTGTTCCTAGGCCGGTGAGTGCAATGGTTCAGGGGGACCAGCTAAAGAGTGTTGTGATGATCATAAGTTCCCCCATTAGGTTAGGAAGTGGAGGAAGTGCCAGGTTAGCTAGATTGGCAATGAATCATCAGACAGCTGTTAGTGGGAAAATTACTTGTAGGCCTCGAGCGAGGATTATAATCCGACTATGGGTTCGTTCGTAAGCTGTATTAGCCAAACAGAACAGTATAGAGGATACTAGGCCGTGGGCAATTATAAGGATAATTGCTCCTGTAAAACCCCATGGCGTTTGAACTAGAATTCCCCCTGCTACAAGGCCCATGTGGCTTACAGAGGAGTAGGCAATTAGCGATTTAAGATCAGTTTGTCGAAGACAAATAGATCCGGTCATAATGATGCCCCAAAGTGCTAAAACAATAAAGGGATAGATCAGATTTTTAGAGAGTGGGTCTAGTATTATCATTATGCGTATTATGCCGTATCCTCCTAATTTTAGTAGAATTGCTGCTAGAACCATAGATCCTGCAACGGGGGCCTCTACGTGTGCTTTTGGTAATCACAGATGAACACCATAAAGAGGTATTTTTACTAAGAAGGCGATTAAGCAGCCTGCTCATCAGATTTTATGACTTCAGGAGCTTACTAGTATCGGAGGAGTATATTGAATGACTAATAGGGACAGTGTTCCTGTGGATTGTTGGAGGAGAAGTAAGGCTACTAAAAGGGGTAGAGATCCGGCCAAGGTATAAAATAGAAAATAGGTACCTGCGTTGAGGCGTTCAGTTTGATTTCCTCAACGGGTAATAATAATAAGGGTGGGGATAAGGGTAGCTTCAAATATAATATAAAATATAATGATCTCTGTGGCGCCAAAGGCCATAATTAAAAAAGCCTGTAGTGAAGTAAGAAGTGTAATATATAGACGTTGGCGTGCGACGGGTTCAGGGTTAATATGGTTTTGGCTGGCTAAGATCATTAGGGGGAGGAGTCAGCATGTTAAGACTAGAAGAGGCGTTGATAATGGGTCTGTGGCCAAGTAGGTGTTGGAGGAATTCCATCCAGTCTCTGAAGCCCAGTTAAATCATGTAAGGCTTGCAAGGGCAATTAAGAGGCCGTGAGTAGCGGCAGCTGTTCATAACCACTTAGGAGAGGCCAATCAAATTGTTGGGAATATCATGATTGTTGGGATTAAAACTTTTAGCATTGTAGAAGATTCAGGTTTTGTAAGCGGTCGGTGCCATGGGTTCGGGCCGTGGCTACTAAAAGTGCGAGGCCTGTGCTTGCCTCACAAGCGGAAAAAGCTAGTAATAGTATGGGGGCAGTAGAGAAGCTTGTTGATTCAAATTGTAGCGTTCATAGGGCTAGTGCAATAAATAAGGATAACATCATACCCTCTAAGCAAAGCAGAGCAGAAAGTAGATGTGTACGATGGAATGCTAGCCCTATAAGTCCTAAAATAAATGCTGAGGTAAAGCTAAAGTGTACTGGTGTCATAAGGGGGCCATGGACTTAAACCACAATTTTCTGAGCCGAAATCAGAGGTCTTCTTTAGACTAGCTCCCTATTCTGCTCATTCTAGGCCCCCTTGGGTTCACTCATAAATTAGCCCGAGGGTCAACAGGATTAGGACTGTGGTAGCTCAGAAGAATGTTCCGGTTGGGCTGTGGAGTTGATCACCTCATGGTAGTGGGAGGAGGAGGGCAATTTCTAAGTCAAATAAAAGGAATAGAATTGCTACTAAAAAGAATCGTAAGGAGAATGGAAGTCGGGCTGATCCTAACGGGTCAAATCCGCACTCATAAGGAGAGAGTTTCTCTGCGTCCGGGTTTATTTGTGGTAGCCAGAAAGATACAACTGCCAGGACTGACGACAGGGCTATAGCAATAATAAAAATGGTTGTAATTAAGTTCATTATCTTTCCTTGGGGTCTAACCAAGACTAAATGATTGGAAGTCACTTGTACAAACTTTAATACTAGAAAGATATGAGCCTCATCAATAGATCGAGACGTAAAGGAATAATCATACTACGTCTACAAAGTGTCAGTATCAGGCAGCAGCTTCAAAGCCGAAGTGGTGTTCGGATGTAAAGTGGTATTGAATTTGGCGGAGAAGACAGACGGCTAAGAAGGTTGAGCCAATAATGACATGTAATCCATGGAACCCTGTAGCCACAAAGAATGTTGAGCCATATACTCCATCAGCGATTGTAAAAGGTGCCTCATAGTATTCTATTGCTTGAAGGGCAGTAAAATAGAATCCTAGTAGAATTGTGAGCGCAAGAGATTGAATGGCTTGTTTTCGTTCACCCTCTATGATGCTGTGGTGGGCTCATGTAACTGTCACCCCAGATGCTAGTAACACAGCTGTATTGAGGAGGGGTACTTCAAAGGGGTCTAATGTAGTGATGCCTGCGGGGGGTCAGCATCCGCCCAGTTCAGGTGTTGGGGCTAGGCTTGAGTGATAGAAAGCTCAGAAGAAACCTAGGAAGAAGAATACTTCAGAAGTAATAAATAGGATCATTCCATATCGTAACCCCTTTTGTACTGGTGGTGTGTGGTGACCTTGGAAGGTCCCTTCTCGGATAATGTCACGTCATCATTGAAATATTGTAAGAAGTAATAGAACTAGTCCGAGGGTTATTAGTGTTACTGAGTGAAAGTGGAACCAGATCGCCAGGCCGGATGTCATTAGTAAGGCACCGATGGCTCCGGTTAGTGGTCATGGGCTAGGATCAACCATGTGATATGCATGTGCTTGGTGGGCCATTAGACGTTTTCTTGCAGGTAGAGGCTTAAGAGTAGCACAAATACATAGGCTTGAATTATTGCTACTGCGACTTCTAGAAGTGTTAAAAGGAAGAGTACAGCGGCGGTAAGGATTGCCACAGTTGGTATTATAGGGAGTAGAACAAATACGGCTGTAGCGATAAGTTGAATAAGAAGGTGGCCTGCAGTTAAGTTGGCTGTAAGTCGGACTCCTAGGGCCAATGGTCGAATAAACAGACTAATTGTCTCGATAATAATTAGCACAGGAATTAAAGGAATAGGGGTTCCTTCAGGCAGTAGGTGTCCAAGAGCAACTGTTGGTTGGTTTCGTATGCCAATAATAACTGTAGCGAGTCACAATGGCACAGCAAGTCCCATATTCAAGGATAGTTGTGTTGTAGGGGTGAAAGTATATGGTAAGAGGCCTAACATATTAATAGTAATAAGAAATACTATTAATGAGGTAAATATTAGGGCTCACTTATGTCCTCCTGTATTCAACGGCATTAACAGTTGATTAGTGAAGCGGTTAATGAATCATGCTTGAAGTGTAGTAAGTCGGCTATTTATTCAACGAGATGATGGGGTTGGGAATAATACTCATGGAAGTGCAATTGCAATTGCGATAAGTGGAATTCCTAGGAAAGAGGGGCTTGCAAATTGGTCAAAGAAGCTTACTATCATGGTCAATTTCAGGAGTGGGTTTTGTGCTTTTCTTCACTTACTTGGGCCGGCTCATTAGGTGTTAAGTGATTTAAGACTTTAGTGGGGATGATAGTGAGGAAGATAAATCATGAAAATACTAGAATTACAAATCAAGGATTAGGGTTGAGTTGAGGCATGTCACTAGAGGTGGTCGGTAGGCACCAGACTTTGGCTTAAAAGGCCAACGCTTTGTCCAATAATTAGCTTCCTAGTGAGGCGTCTTCTAGTATTAATGTGGATCAGCTCTCAAAATGTTTTAATGGGACGGCTTCAACTACAATAGGTATAAAGCTATGGTTGGCGCCACAGATCTCAGAGCATTGTCCATAGAATACACCTGGTCGTGAGGCAATAAAGGCAGTTTGATTTAATCGCCCAGGTACTGCGTCTATTTTTACACCGAGCGATGGGATAGCTCAGGAGTGTAATACGTCTTCGGCAGATACTAGAACTCGAATTGGTGATTCTATTGGGACTACTATTCGGTGATCTGTTTCTAGAAGTCGAAATTGCCCGGGTGTAAGATCTTGAGTGGGGATTATGTATGAGTCGAATCCTAGGTCTTCATAGTCTGTGTATTCGTAGCTTCAATATCATTGGTGCCCCATAGCTTTAATTGTTAAGTGGGGGTCGTTAACTTCGTCTATTAAATATAAAATTCGAAGGGAAGGAAGAGCGATTAGAACTAGAATAACTGCTGGTAGGACCGTTCATACAATCTCGATTTCCTGGGAGTCTAAAATATATTTATTAGTAAGTTTGGTTGAAACTATTGCGACAATAATGTAGAGTACTATTGTGCTAATCAAAAATACAATTATTAGGGCGTGGTCATGAAAATGAAGAAGTTCTTCTATAACAGGTGATGCCGCGTCTTGGAATCCTAGTTGTGAGGGGTGTGCCATTAAGATTTAAGACATACAGGAGTTTAACCTGAAATTTCGCCTCGACAAGGCGATGTAATATGCATATTTTACTAATGTCTCTAAAAGAAAGTGACAGAGTGGTTATGTGACTGGCTTGAAACCAGTACATGGGGGTTCAATTCCTCCCTTTCTCGTTAATTTGATTGAACTTGGACAAATGCTGGTTCCTCGAATGTGTGGTATGGGGGAGGGCAGCCGTGTAGTCATTCTACATTTGTTATAGTTAGTTCTACTGAAGACACTTCTCGTTTGGCGGCAAAGGCTTCTCATAGGATAAATAAGAATATAATCACCGCTACTAGTGAGACAAGTGAGCCGATGGATGATACTGTATTTCAAAGAGCGTAAGCATCTGGGTAGTCAGAATATCGTCGTGGCATTCCTGCTAAGCCTAGGAAGTGTTGTGGGAAGAATGTGAGGTTAACACCAATAAATATTACAGCAAAGTGGATTTTTGTTCAAGTGTCGTTGAGAGTATATCCTGAAAATAGCGGGAACCAGTGAACAAATGCTGCCATAATAGCAAATACAGCCCCTATTGATAATACATAGTGGAAGTGGGCAACGACATAGTATGTATCATGGAGGACAATATCGAGTGATGAATTGGCGAGAACAATTCCTGTTAGTCCCCCGACTGTGAAGAGGAAGATAAAACCTAAAGCTCATAGTATAGGAGTTTCTCATTTGATAGAGCCCCCATGGAGTGTGGCAAGTCAGCTAAATACTTTAACACCGGTTGGAATGGCGATAATTATTGTTGCGGACGTAAAGTAGGCACGAGTGTCTACGTCTATTCCGACAGTAAACATATGATGCGCTCAGACAATGAATCCTAGGAGGCCGATAGCTATTATAGCCCAAACTATTCCCATATAGCCAAATGGTTCTTTTTTGCCTGCGTAATAGGCTACAACATGTGAAATAATTCCAAATCCGGGTAGGATGAGAATGTAGACCTCTGGGTGGCCGAAGAATCAGAACAAGTGCTGGTACAGAATGGGGTCACCTCCTCCTGCTGGGTCAAAGAATGTAGTATTTAAGTTCCGGTCAGTGAGCAGTATAGTAATCCCGGCAGCTAGGACGGGCAGTGATAGGAGTAGAAGAACGGCAGTAACAAGTACGGCCCATACGAAGAGGGGAGTTTGATACTGAGAGATTGCTGGGGGTTTCATGTTAATAATTGTAGTAATGAAATTAGCCGCCCCTAAAATTGATGACACACCTGCTAAGTGGAGAGAGAAGATTGTGAGGTCTACTGATGCTCCTGCATGGGCAAGATTACCTGCGAGTGGAGGGTAAACAGTTCATCCTGTCCCGGCGCCGGCTTCAACACCGGAAGAGGCCAGCAGAAGTAGGAACGATGGGGGCAAGAGTCAGAAGCTTATGTTGTTTATTCGTGGAAATGCCATATCAGGTGCCCCGATCATTAGAGGTACAAGTCAGTTTCCGAATCCACCAATAAGAATTGGCATTACTATAAAGAAAATTATTACGAAGGCGTGAGCAGTAACGATAACATTATAGATTTGGTCATCCCCTAGGAGTGAGCCGGGTTGACTTAATTCAGCTCGAATAAGGAGGCTTAAAGCAGTTCCCACTATTCCGGCCCAGGCACCAAATACTAGATAAAGGGTACCAATGTCTTTGTGGTTTGTAGAAAAGAATCAGCGTGTAATTGCCACAGGTAGAGTAGCCGAGTGCCCAGGCGGTGGGTTGTAGCCCCGAAGACAGAGGTTTAAGTCCTCTCCCTATCAAGCCCCGTGGTGGAGTGCCACGTTGGATTGCAAATCCAGAGACGCAGATTAATACCCTGCCGGGGCTCTCCCGCCTTACCCGGCAAACGGCGGGAAAGTAGATGGATGCTCGCTGGCTTGAGCGCTTAGCTGTTAACTAAGAGTTTGTAGGATCGAGGCCTTCCCATCTAGAAAGGCCTTAGTTTAACAAAAACATTTGATTTGCACTCAGAAGATGCAAGATAAACTCTTGTAGGTCTTATCAGGGGCTAGAAGATTTTCACTTCTGCTTAGAGCTTTGAAGGCTCTTGGTCTAATGCTATCCTAAGCCCCTAAATAACAAGTGCCATGATAGTGGGGGTAATGGGTAAAAGGCCTAGAGCTATTACGGTAGATAGGGCCAGGGGGATGGAGGCCTGAGTTGTCTGGGTTCGTCAAGGGGTAGTTGAGGTAGTAGTGTTAGGGGAGATAGTAAGGGTTATTGCATAACATAATCGTAAGTAAAAGTACAGACTAATCAGAGCGGCAAGAGCTATTATGGTTGCGGTAAGGGGGAGGCCCTGTTTTGCAAGCTCTTGTAGAATTAACCACTTTGGTATAAATCCGGTGAGTGGGGGAAGGCCTCCCAGGGATAGTAATAGTAGAGCAGTTGTTGCTGTTAGTAGGGGGCTTTTTGATCATGTGGTTGCAAGGGTACCAATATTTGTAGCGTAGGAAAGCTTGAGTGTTAGGAATGCTGCAGATGTTATTAAAATATACATCAATAGTGCGAGGAGGGTAAGTTGGGGGGCATGTTGAAGAACAATAATTATTCAACCCATATGTGCAATTGAGGAGTAGGCTAGAACTTTTCGCAGTTGAGTTTGATTTAACCCGCCTCAGCCTCCCACTAAGGTGGATATTAATCCAAGGGCTGTGAGGAGAAGTGGGTCGAACGCTTGGGCCGTTTGAATAATTAAGGCAAGTGGGGCAAGTTTTTGCCAGGTCGACAGAATTATCCCTGTTAATAAATCTAACCCCTGGAGTACCTCGGGTATTCAGAAATGTATTGGTGCTAATCCAATTTTAAGTGCTAGTGCGGCAAGAATTATTGTGGTGGCGAGTGGGTCCGACATGTTAGTCATACTTCATTCTCCCGTAATTCATGCATTAGTTGTGCTTGCAAAGAGGATCACAGCGGCTGCAGTAGCTTGGGTAAGAAAATACTTCGTAGTAGCCTCTACTGCTCGTGGATGGTGGTGTTGTGCTATTAAGGGGATGATTGCCAGAGTATTAATTTCTAGCCCCATTCAGGCTAATAGCCAGTGGGAGCTAGCAAAGGTGAGAGTAGTTCCTAGACCAAGGCTGGATAAAAGTGTAGCTAATACGTAAGGGTTCATTGATGGAGGAGGGATTTTAACCGTCATGTTCGGGGTATGGGCCCGAAAGCTTATTTAGCTGACCCCATCATAGAAAGTGGTGTAGAGGAAGCACTAAGAGTTTTGATCTCTTGGGCATGGGTTCGACCCCCTTCTTTCTAAGAACTGAGGGGATTTTAGCCCCTGTAAGCCACTCTATCAAAGTGGTCCCTGGGCACTCGGGCACAGTTCCTGAATTATAACTGTGGGGGAAGGCCCGCTAGTGCAATCGGAAGGGACACATGTCATAATACAAGGGCTAGAGTTAGGGGAAGGAAGTTTTTCCATACTAAGTGCATGAGTTGGTCGTATCGGAATCGCGGGTAGGAGGCTCGTACTCACAGAAACATTACAGATAGAAGCGCGGCTTTAATTATTAGGCCAATAGTTGCCAGTTCAGGTAAGGCTGGAAAATATGATGTCCCTAAAAATAGGACGGCGGAGAGGGTATTTATTAGCAAAATGTTGGCGTATTCGGCAAGGAAAAATAAGGCAAAGGGTCCTCCTGCATACTCTACATTGAAGCCTGAAACAAGTTCTGATTCGCCCTCAGTTAGGTCAAAGGGTGCGCGATTGGTTTCTGCAAGGGTAGAGATGTACCATATTGCAGCTAGTGGTCATGCGGGAATGAGGAGTCATACGCTTTCTTGAGCCGTGTTAAATGTTTGAAGGGTGTAGCCTCCAGAAAAGACGATCACTGAGAGGAGAATAAGTCCGAGGCTCACTTCATAGGAGATTGTTTGGGCAACCGCTCGTAGGGCCCCGATAAGTGCATATTTTGAATTTGATGCTCAACCTGAGCCAAGGATAGAGTATACTGCAAGGCTTGATAATGCTAAAATAAACAGGACACCTAAATTAAGGTTAATAACTGGGTGAGGCATAGGCATAGGGGCTCAAAGGGTGAGGGCAAGGGTTAATGCAAGGATGGGGGTTGCTAAAAATAAGAATGGGGATGATGTTGATGGGCGGACGGGCTCTTTAATGAATAACTTAACGCCATCGGCGATAGGTTGAAGTAAACCATAAGGCCCCACCACATTAGGTCCCTTTCGTAGTTGCATATATCCTAGTACTTTCCGTTCAAGCAAGGTTAAGAATGCTACGGCGAGCAGGATGGGGACAATATAGGCAAGTGGGTTAATTAGGTGTGTTATTAAGGTGTTAAGCATGAACTGGGGAGAGGATTTGAACCTCTGGGTTTAAGGGCTTAGGCCTTATGCAATTTACCATGCTCTGCCACCCCAGTATGCCCTTATCTTGGGTAGTAGGGGTTTTGGCCCTCCCTTATTTAATTTATTTGTTTTCATGAATTAGGGGTGGGGCATGCGTTAAGTATAGGCCCCTCTTTTCCGATCCTTTCGTACTAGGAAAAGTAGCGTTACAGATAGAAACTGACCTGGATTGCTCCGGTCTGAACTCAGATCACGTAGGACTTTAATCGTTGAACAAACGAACCCTTAATAGCGGCTGCACCATCAGGATGTCCTGATCCAACATCGAGGTCGTAAACCCCCTCGTCGATATGGGCTCTGGGAGAGGATTGCGCTGTTATCCCTAGGGTAACTTGGTCCGTTGATCGGCCTTTTAGCCGGATCATTATTGGTCAGATGTTCTGCGGCTTAAAAATGTCTTTTATAGCTTTAGGGGTTTGGCCCAGTCCACTCGGAGGCTTGTCTTTCCTCCGTGGTCGCCCCAACCGAAGGTAAAATTACATGGCCAGTAAGTTCTTGCTTTTTATGCAGTCGTTTAACGTGGCTGAGTCTTGTACCTTAAGCTCCAAAGGGTCTTCTCGTCTTGTAGTATTATACCCGCTTCTGCACGGATAGATCAATTTCACTGACTGGAGGGGGGAGACAGTTAAGCCCTCGTCTAGCCATTCATACAGGTCTCTATTTAAAAGACAAGTGATTGCGCTACCTTTGCACGGTCAATATACCGCGGCCGTTAAACCCGTAGTCACTGGGCAGGCTGGACCTCCTATACTTTATGTTGCAGGAGGCGATGTTTTTGGTAAACAGGCGAGGCTTGTGTTTGCCGAGTTCCTTCCCCTTCTTTTAGTCTTTCCCTTAAATACCACTCCAGTGTGGGGTTAACGATCAGTTAATTGTGAGCTCTTCTTGAGATTTCTATTATTCACAATGCCCTCTTTAGTTGGGCTCGTTAAATTCCAGTGGCCTGTCCGATCTGGTTTACACTTGTGGGGGGAGAAGATCAAGTCTTCTTGTTACTCATTTTAGCATAGTTTCACCCATGTGGGCATGGGTTGGCCTAATACAGCTAGGGGAGTAAGATTTAATATCGGGATAATAAACTTTGTTCTGTCCGAGCTTTAACGCTTTCCGATTAGATGGCTGCTTTCAGGCCCACTAAAACAGTATATTTTATTTACTATGATCTTTATCCTCCTGTAAAAGGTTGTATCCTTTGTTAAAGGGGCTGTACCCCCTTCAACTAACTCTCGTATCTTTCCATAATGTCTTGATGGTGTGTTCTTTGGTTAAGGGTGTGCGAGGCTGAACTTCTATTCATTTCTTAGGCAACCAGCTATCACCAGGTTCGGTAGGTCTGTCACTTCTACCCGGAGCTCTTCCCACTCTTTTGCCACAGAGACGGGTTAGCCCTATACTATATAGGCTGTCTCGGGGTAGCTCACCTGGTTTCGGGGTATCAAACTAAAGATCTCTTTGCTTGAGGGTACTGGCTAAATCATGATGCAAAAGGTACAAGGTTTAGTCTTTGTTTTTTAGCGCTTATATGGGTTATTTCATTCCTCTTTCAGCTTTCCCTTGCGGTACTTTCTCTATTGCTTTAGGTGAACCTTTTCTGTCTCCCATACTTAGGTAAAAAAATGGTTTAGTTTATAGGGTTGGGTCTTGTTTTGTTATAAATATTGTTGAGTTATTTTAGTGAATAAGCTAGCTGGTTGGCTCAGGGTGATCCAATTTGCATGGATGTCTTCTCGGTGTAAGTGAGATGCTTAACTAGCTCAGCCACGCCCTGAATTTTATCCAAGTGCACCTTCCGGTACACTTACCATGTTACGACTTGCCTCCCCTTGTCAGAGCTTTGGTGTTAGGTAACTTTATTGCATTTCGACAGGGGAGAGTGACGGGCGGTGTGTACGCGTCTCAGAGCCGGGTTCAAAAGGACACTCTGTTTCCTTTTTACTACTAAATCCTCCTTCAAGCACTATTTCATGTTGCATGTCCGTAGTGTTCTGTGATAGAAAATGTAGCCCATTTCTTCCCGCCTCGTGCGCTACACCTCGACCTGACGTTCTGGGTTGTGCCCATTTTGCTTACTTTTATTGCCTTCACAGGGTAAGCTGACGACGGCGGTATATAGGCTGGGGTGGCTAGAAGCGGTGAGGTTTAACGGGGGTTATCGGTTCTAGAACAGGCTCCTCTAGGGGGGTCTGAGGCACCGTCAGGTCCTTTGGGTTTCAAGCTAATGCTCGTAGTACCCGGGCGGACGTCAAATTGTAGCTGGACGTCTGGGTTTATGACTGAGCATAGTGGGGTATCTAATCCCAGTTTGTTTCTCAGTTTTCGTGGGGTCAGGTGGGCTTTTTAAAGTTACTTTCGTGCGTTGGGCTTCGGACTCCTAGAAGCGTATGACAGCCAAAGGGCCATTCGACTTTATTATTTTACTATCCTTAACCACCCTTTACGCCGTTGTACTATCAACTAGGGCCTCTCGTTTAACCGCGGTGGCTGGCACGAGTTTTACCGGCTCTCTTAGCTCTGACTGAGTCAAGTTTTCACTTATGGCTCAATATTTATCACTGCTGAATTCCCTTGGGGGTGTGGCTCGGCCTGGCGTCTTGGGCTAAAAATTCGTGCCTGATGCCTGCTCCTCGTCCCCGGGCGGGGGATTAAGGGCTTACTCACGGGGCTGCGGAGACTTGCATGTGTAAGTTGGGCTAGAGCTGATAGTAAGGTTGGGACCATGCCTTTGTGCATGCGGAGCTTCTCAGGGCCCATTTTAACATCTTCAGTGTTATGCTTTGTATTAAGCTACGCTAGC